CAAGGGGGTTTTACCTGGAATGAAAGAACAAAAATGGATTCATGAAGGTTTAATTACTGAATCGCTTCCCAACGGTATGTTCCGGGTTCGTTTAGATAATGAAGATATGATTCTAGGTTATGTTTCAGGAAAGATCCGACGTAGTTTTATACGGATACTGCCAGGAGATAGAGTAAAAATTGAAGTAAGTCGTTATGATTCAACCAGAGGTCGTATAATTTATCGACTCCGCAACAAAGATTCGAAAGATTAGGTGTTTTTTAACTTCACCATTTCTTGCGTAGGAATACGATTCGAAATCGAAAATTTCAAGAAACTTATTTTCTTCCAAAAAGTGGATTCAAAATTAAAGTAAGGAGTGGCAAATATGAAAATAAGAGCTTCCGTTCGTAAAATTTGTGAAAAATGTCGACTAATCCGTCGTCGGGGACGAATTATAGTAATTTGTTCCAACCCAAGACATAAACAAAGACAAGGATAATCAAACTCGTTAAAGACCTGATATACAAATAGGGAATCTGTTTTGACATGAAATGGATATATCCATATATCTCTGACTCAAATTTATGAGATCATAAAATAAAATATGGCAAAAGCTATACCGAAAAAGGGTTCACGTGGACGTATTGGTTCACGTAAGAGTACACGTAAAATACCAAAGGGGGTTATTCATATTCAAGCAAGTTTCAATAATACCATTGTGACTGTTACAGATGTACGCGGGCGGGTGGTTTCTTGGTCCTCTGCCGGTACTTGTGGCTTCGGAGGTACAAGAAGAGGGACGCCGTTTGCTGCTCAAACCGCAGCGGCAAATGCTATTCGTGCAGTAGTAGATCAAGGTATGCAACGAGCAGAAGTCATGATTAAAGGTCCAGGTCTCGGAAGAGACGCAGCATTACGAGCTATTCGCAGAAGTGGTATACTATTAACTTTCGTACGGGATGTAACCCCTATGCCACATAATGGCTGTAGACCCCCGAAAAAAAGACGTGTGTAGAAATGAAATAAAAAAGGAAGATATTTCAATAGTAAGAGAAACAAGAGAAATAAATGATTCAATGATCTGATCAAATAATATTATTATGGTTCGAGAGAAAATAACAGTATCTACTCGGACACTACAGTGGAAGTGTGTTGAATCAGCAGCAGACAGTAAGCGTCTTTTTTATGGGCGCTTTATTCTGTCTCCGCTTATGAAAGGTCAAGCAGACACAATAGGCATTGCGATGCGAAGGGCTTTGCTTGGAGAAATCGAAGGAACATGTATCACACGCGCAAAATCTGAGAAAATATCACACGAATATTCTAGGATAACGGGTATTCAAGAATCAGTACATGAAATTTTAATGAATTTGAAAGAAATCGTATTGAGAAGTAATCTCTATGGAACTTGTGAGGCGTCTATTTGTGTCAGAGGCCCTGGATATGTAACTGCTCAAGATATCATCTTACCGCCTTATGTAGAAATCGTCGATAATACACAGCATATAGCTAGCTTGACAGAACCCATTGAGTTGGTTATTGGATTACAAATAGAGAAGAATCGCGGATATCTTATAAAAGCGCCAAATACCTTTCAAGATGGAAGTTATCCTATAGATCCTGTATTCATGCCTGTTCGAAATGCGAATCATAGTATTCATTCTTATGAAAATGGTAACAAAGAAATACTATTTCTCGAAATATGGACAAATGGAAGTTTAACTCCTAAAGAAGCACTTCACGAAGCCTCCCGGAATTTGATTGATTTATTGATTCCCTTTTTACATACCAAAGAAGAAAATCTAAATTTCGAGGACAATCAACACATGTTTCCTTTACCCCCTTTTACCTTTTATGATAAATTGGCTAAACTAACAAAAAATAAAAAAAAAATGGCGTTGAAATCGATTTTTATTGACCAATCAGAATTGCCTCCCAGGATCTATAATTGTCTCAAAAGGTCCAATATATATACATTGTTGGACCTTTTGAATAACAGCCAAGAAGATCTTATGAAAATGGAGCATTTTCGCATAGAAGATGTCAAACAAATTTTAGGGATTCTAGAAAAAAATTTCGTAATTGATTTACCGAAAAATAAGTTTTAAATCCATTGGATTTTTTTCATCTTTTTTTTTTAGAAAAAGGCGAAATAAAGGGTTTTGAATATTTAGGACAATTCATATATATATTCGGAATCAGCATAGATTCATAATTTAATTGAATAGATGTATCTAGGGAGAATTCACTTTGAAGCGACTGTTCCCTAGATACATACGTCGTGATATTTTATTTCACAATTGAATCAATCAATTTAAAAAAGACCTAAAGTTAGGGATTTATCAATAGGTAATGTTGCACCAATACCCAACCAAAGGGCCACTGCGGTACCAATCAAAAATACGGTTGTCGCTACTGGACGACGAAACGGATTTTGGAATTTATTAACATTCTCTAAAAAGGGTACTGTTAATAATCCCGCGGGCACTGAAACCATTAAAAGAACACCCAATAATTT